ATGACCTTGATCTTGATATTGATAAGGAGCTGCTAACTATGACGAATGTGCTAACTATGCATATGACGCCGAAAATAGACCGATTTGATATCACCCTTCAATTCGAATTAGCAAAAGCAATGTCTCCTTGCATAATATGGATTCCAAACATTCACGATCTGCATGTGAATGAGTCGAATTACTTATCCCTCGGTCTATTAGAGAACTATCTCTCCAGGGATTGTGAAAGATGTTCCACTGGAAAGATTCTTGTTATTGCTTCGACTCATATTCCCCAAAAAGTGGATCCCGCTCTAATAGCTCCGAATAAATTCAATACATGCATTAAGATACGAAGGCTTCTTCTTCCACAACAACGAAAGCACTTTTTCATTCTTTCATATACTAGGGGATTTCACTTGGAAAAGAAGATGTTCCATACTAACGGATTCGGGTCCATAACCATGGGTTCCAATGCGCGAGATCTTGTAGCACTTATCAATGAGGCCCTATCAATTAGTATTACACAGAAGAAATCCATTATAGAAACTAATACAATTAGATCAGCTCTTCATAGAAAAACTTGGGATTTTCGATCCCAGATAAGATCGTTTCAGGATCATGGGATCCTTTTCTATCAGATAGGAAGGGCTGTTACACAAAATGTACTTCTAGGTAATTGCCCCATAGATCCTATATCTATCTATATGAAGAAGAAATCATGTAAGGGAGGGGATTCTTATTTGTACAAATGGTACTTCGAACTTGGAACGAGCATGAAGAAATTAACGATACTTCTTTATCTTTTGAGTTGTTCTGCCGGATCGGTCGCTCAAGATCTTTGGTCTTCATCCAGACACGATGAAAGAAATTGGATCACTTCTTATGGATTCGTTGAGAATGATTCTGATCTAGTTCATGGCCTATTACTATTATTACTATTAGAAGTAGAAGGCGCTCTGGCTCTGGCGGGATCCTCACGGACAGAAAAATATTGCAGTCAGTTTGATAATAATCGAGTGACATTACTTCTTCGGTCCGAACCAAGGAATCAGTTAGATATGATGCAAAATGGATCTTGTTCTATCGTTGATCAGAGATTTCTATATGAAAAATACGAATCGGAGTTTGAAGAAGGGGCCCTCGATCCGCAACAGATAGAGGAGGATTTATTCAATCAGATAGTTTGGGCTCCTAGAATATGGCGCCCTTGTGGCAATCTATTTGATTGTATCGAAAGGCCCACTGAATTGGGATTTCCCTATTGGACTGGTTCATTTCGGGGTAAATGGATCATTTATCATAAAGAGGATGAGCTTCAAGAGAATGATTCGGAGTTCTTGCAGAGTGGGACCATGCAGTACCAGACACGAGATAGATCTTCCAAAGAACAAGGCTTTTTTCGAACAAGCCAATTCATTTGGGACCCTGCGGATCCATTCTTTTCCCTATTCAAAGATCAGCCCTCCGTCTCTGTGTTTTCACGTCGAGAATTCTTTGCAGATGAAGAGATGTCAAAGGGGCTTCTTGCTTCCCAAACAAATCCTCCTACATCTATATATAAACGCTGGTTCATCAAGAATACGCAAGAAAAGCACTTCAAATTGTTGATTCATCGCCAGAGATGGTTTAGAACCAATAGTTCATTATCTAATGGATCTTTCCGTTCTAATACTCTATCCGAGAGTTATCAGTATTTATCAAATCTGTTCCTATCTAACGGAACGCTATTGGATCAAATGACAAAGACATTGTTGAGAAAGAGATGGCTTTTCCCGGATGAAATGAAACATTTGATTCATGTAACAGGAGAAAGATTCCCCATTCCTTAGCCGTAAAGATATGTGCCCATGAAAAGGGGATTAAGTGGAACAGAATTGGCCGGATGGTAGAGTCGTGGAAACACTTGTTTCTTCCATCTTTTTGGCCTTAGCTCCATGGAACAATATGCTACTGCTGAAACATGGAAGAATTGAAATCTTAGATCACTATGTGTGGATGATATGAACTGCCTAAACAAGAATTCTTGAACGGCGAAAGAGCCTATTACTCGCTACATCAAACAATTTCTACTAATGAAACCATGTAAATCCATCGGAAAATACGCATGTCCGCTGAAATGGTTGTTGCTATCTGCTCCAATAATGAATCATTGGTTTCATTGAATAACTAAAGAAGATAGATAGACCTTTCTCTTCGTCTCAGGTCGATGGATCTCCCCAATTGGAAGATCTACCATATGGATAATACACATTCCAGTTGACCGAGCCTAATTCTAATTGCTTTGTTCCGAAGCAAAGATATCCATGGAGGCGGTTTCGTCCTATTCAGTCACGACCAAGAGGTACGATCCTCTTTCGGATAGGCCCTGAAAGGAGAAGGAAGGCTGGAATACCAACAGACGTCTGTCTATTCTCTAATTCACCCGACCCGATGGTACCCATTTTGAGAACGTCCAGTGCCAAAGTCACTGAATGGGTAAGTCGCCAATCCCTAATGTAATGTACTTTCTTTGCTGGGT